AACCGAGGCTGTTCAAACAGGCATAGGCCAACTAAACGGCATTCCCGTAGCAATTGGGGTTATGGATTTTCAGTTTATGGGGGGTAGTATGGGATCCGTAGTCGGAGAGAAAATCACCCGTTTGATTGAACACGCTGCCAATCAAAATTTACCTCTTATTATAGTGTGTGCTTCTGGGGGGGCGCGCATGCAGGAAGGAAGTTTGAGCTTGATGCAAATGGCTAAAATAGCGTCTGCTTTATATGATTATCAATTAAATAAAAAATTATTTTATGTAGCAATCCTTACATCTCCGACAACTGGTGGAGTCACAGCTAGTTTTGGTATGTTGGGGGATATCATTATTGCCGAACCCAATGCCTACATTGCATTTGCAGGTAAAAGAGTAATTGAACAAACATTGAATAAAACAGTACCCGAAGGTTCACAAGCAGCTGAATACTTATTCCAGAAGGGTTTATTTGACCTAATTGTACCACGTAATCTTTTAAAAAGCGTTCTGAGTGAGTTATTTAAGCTCCACGCCTTTTTTCCTTTGAATCAAAAGTCAAGCAAAATCAAGTAGAGCACTAAGTTCAATCATTTTTTTGTGTTTGTAGCAAAAAGTAGTTAGTTTATCGGAATCAAAGTAAATAAGATAATAATGGCCTTTTCTTTGCTGATAGAAGATCGAATTGTAGAAAGAATCAAAACGAAAGTTGAGGATAACTCTTTTTTTGACCTATATTCCTGATTACGAATCAAGAAGCCTTTATCACCAAGAGTGAGTTCTTCCTTTCGTGAATTTTGGAAAATAAAACGAATTTGTTCTTGTCTTAGGTATAGAATTTGAAATTTAAATATAGATAATAGAGTTTTGTCTCTTTCTCTATCTCCCGAAAAACCATTTTAGCTAAAAATTCATGTTGGGTCGGATTCGAACGAATCTTTCGATAATCGGTAAAAAACTCTTTATCTATTTTTAGAAAATTCGAAGACAAGAACAAAAGACAAAGAAATGAAGAAAAATAATCAAGTTTATTATCATACATATCTTTCTCATGTAGGAGATGAATAAGTCCATTTATTTAGTTCTACAGTTCTACATTCTTTGCACTTATTCTTATTATACGTACTCAGTTAGATTTAGATATATAGATACTTAGATCTATACTAATAATTAAAAATTCTTCTAATTATATTAATAATAAATATTATCTAATTAGAATTCAAATTCTTAATTTAATTATAATTATTACAAGATATCTTTATTTATATAATAACATAATAACAGATACAAATAGTAAATCGAGGTACCCCTTCTATGACAAATTTGAACCTTCCATCTATTTTTGTGCCGTTAGTAGGCCTAGTCTTTCCGGCAATTGCAATGGCTTCTTTATTTCTTCATGTTCAAAAAAACAAGATTGTTTAGATCCGCCGGGACCCAATCTCATCCATTTTTTTTTGGAAAACGTGGACTTGTATCATAACACGGATATCTATTTATTGGAATATAGTATAACATGTGATTGCCACCGAACATAAAGGAAAAAACTCTTATGCACGCAGAAACATGATATATGGATATATCAATTCTAGCAATTTTCAAATAGATCAGGATCTCTGGATGGCTGAAATGTAGTCGGGGAATCTATATGTATATCGATATGTATAGTGGGATCGTATTAAATAAAGAGTATGTTATTATTTTAGATTTAACCAATTTGATGAATTACTCCTAAAGGTTGACATCACACTAGTGCTAGTTCACCTCAAACTAGTGCTAGTTGATGAGAGTTACTTCGGAAACAAAAAAGTAAAGTCAAATTTCTCTGGGGTATTATCTCAATTCCAATAAAATGCAATCGAGTAAAGTATGACTTGGCGATCAGACGATATATGGATAGAACTTATAACGGGGTCTCGAAAAATAAGTAATTTCTGCTGGGCCTTTATCCTTTTTTTAGGTTCATTAGGCTTCTTATTAGTTGGAACTTCCAGTTATCTTGGTAGAAATTTGCTATCTTTTTTTCCGCCTCAGCAAATCATTTTTTTTCCACAAGGAATTGTGATGTCTTTCTACGGAATTGCGGGTCTCTTTATTAGCTCTTATTTGTGGTGCACAATTTCCTGGAATGTAGGTAGTGGTTATGATCGATTCGATAGAAAGGAAGGAGTAGTCTGTATTTTTCGTTGGGGATTTCCGGGAAAAAATCGTCGCATATTCCTCCGATTCCTTATAAAAGATATTCAGTCCGTTAGAATAGAAGTTAAAGAGGGTATTTATGCTCGTCGTGTTCTTTATATGGACATCCGAGGCCAGGGGTCCATTCCCTTGACCCGTACTGATGAGAATTTGACTCCACGAGAAATTGAACAAAAGGCTGCTGAATTAGCCTATTTCTTGCGTGTACCAATTGAAGTATTTTGAGAAATTGAGAATCAGAACGTTCATTCAATTAAAGAAAACGTATATGAAAGAACCATAAAACGAAACTCTTTTTATGGTCTTTATGCG